ACCAGAATAGATCAAATAGCAATAGATAAAATTATTCCAACAGTTAGACCTTTCTTTGATATAGATTCTCTATTCCTAATTGCTGTGGCACGGAAAATACTGAAAAGAAAAGAGGAGACAAGTGATGAAAACCTCCCTCTCGGTCTATGATACCTAAATGGGAGAAAAATTCGGATCAAACCCTTATTTATCTTAACCTTAGATTAATTTACTTCAACGAAAGGGAGCAAAATTGTCCGAACCTTTGTGATTTTTTATTTTCTTTTCGTTAGGTTTAAGTCTGGCGCGAATAATATTCTACGACTAGCAATTCATTTATTTTCAAACCGACCCATTTACTATCTATAATTTGATTGACTAATCCTTTATATTGGAATGGGTGAAGAGTCAAATGTTTTGGCAATTCGTCATGAGAGGACGAATCGAGAGAATTTTGAATCAGAGTTCTAGAGTTTTCTTCATCCCTCGCCGTAATAATATCTCGGGGTTTGCAGCGATAACTTGCTATATCTACTATACGACCATTGACTAAAATGTGTCTATGGTTAACTAATTGACGGGCTCCGGGAATAGTCGGAGCCATACCCAATCGAAAAAGGATGTTATCCAAGCGCATTTCAAGTAATTGGAGTAAAACCTGACCTGTTGATCCCTTGGCTTTTCCGGCGATACGAACGTATTTAAGTAATTGTCGTTCTGTAAGACCATAATGAAAACGCAATTTTTGTTTTTCTTCTAGACGAATACGATATTGAGATTTTTTCCCGGAACGCGATTGATTTCTAAGATCACTTCCGGCTCTAGGCCTTTTATTAGTTAGTCCCGGTAAAGCTCCCAGGCGGCGTATTTTTTTGAAACGAGGTCCTCGGTAACGCGACATAAAGACTCCTTATTCTTATTTATATTTAATTCTTATTGATGAAATTTCATTTTACAGAATAAACCTAAACTAAAACTGAACTAAATGAGAAATGAAGCGAAGTTTACGGAAGTAGTGTACTTGTACTATAAAAAAAAATGAGATGAATTGGATAAATATCCAGACCTTTATATTCTATAATATAGAATATAGAAAAAGGATTCTTTTCGTGACATAGTTGGAAGTTCCTATAACATAAAAAATCGATGACTTTTTGGAAAAAGAGGGAGAAGTTTTTTCAATATTCTTTTATTTCAGATTTCAAAGGGACATTATCAATCATGTAAAAACTCGAATAAAATAAATAGAGAAAAGCCGGCTATCGGAATCGAACCGATGACCATCGCATTACAAATGCGATGCTCTAACCTCTGAGCTAAGCAGGCTCACATAACAGAAATTCTACATGCATCGGAATTCAATAAACTTAGCTATTAACTATTATACTTATATACTTATACTATTTTCATTCTTAGCTATTCAAATCCAATTATGAATATAGAAAAAATAGAATATAAGGATTAATCTAGCGATATAGAATTTCGATTTATCACATCACAATTCTATCTAATAATATTAGATCTATTTTTAGATTAAATTTTTTGTTTTTGATTTCAAATATCATTTGAAATTCTTTTTATTACACTTCTATATTTTATTCAATATATATATATTTTTTTCATTTTTTAATGGAATAATTTGTTCTAACTAATGAGATATTCCTGCGCTTTGATTCGTAAAGATGGAAGCTAAGACGAAAAAAAGAATCGACCGTTCAAGTATTCCAAATTTCATGGGAAAAATGAGCAGAAGAGAGACATATATACGTGGTATATATCCATCTATATTGAATTGCGGATACAGAAATGATAGAATCGTTTTTGATTGGACCAAATGCGGGTCTCCTATAGAAGATGAAAGAAGATAGACAAGAAATCAAAGAGGAGAAAAACTTTTTCGAGATAGGAATCAGTATCTAATGAATTTAAGGGTTCCAGTATAAATGAAAGAAAAGGGGGAACGACATCACAACCAAAATGAGATCCTAATCTCAAAACAAAAAGAAAAGGGGATATGGCGAAATTGGTAGACGCTACGGACTTAATTGGATTGAGCCTTGGTATGGAAACCTACTAAGTGATAACTTTCAAATTCAGAGAAACCCCGGAATTAATAAAAATGGGCAATCCTGAGCCAAATCCTGTTTTCCGAAAACAAACAAAGGTTCAGAAGGCGAAAAAAGGGATAGGTGCAGAGACTCAATGGAAGCTGTTCTAACAAATGGAGTGGACTGTGTTGCATTGGTAGAGGAATCCTTCCATTGAAACTTCCAAAAGGATGAAAGATAAACGTATATACATACGTATACGTACTGAAATACTCTATCAAATGATTAATGACGACCCGAATCTGTATTTTTTTATATGAAAACGGAAGAATTGTTGTGAATCGATTCCATATTGACGAAAGAATCGAATATTCATTGATCAAATCATTCACCCCATACATAGTCTGATAGTTCTTTTGAAGAACTGATTAATCGGACGAGAATAAAGATAGAGTCCCATTCTACATGTCAAT